CATACGAAAAATAAATAACCCCTATACGGACCCCCCCCTACCCCCCCTATGTACTATTGTACATTAAACTATATGCCCCATTATATTGCAATAATGCTAGGAAATACATTTAATGTATGTACTAAGGACAATAACATGTAAGGTGACAATAACCCCTTCTCCACCACTTTGTTTCTAAAGTACTGGAAAATCATTAATGCTCCGAGGACCAGCCTAAACAAACCTCCGTACTAGAACCATGCCCTGCAACCTCTGTACTGATCATTGGTAACAGAATACGGCCGTGCTTAACCCCAGTATATGAATGCTCGCCTGGCACCCTTGCCACTCATTTTGGTTTCAAGAGCTGGCTTCTAAAGGACTGGGTTATCTATTAGTCGGGCTTCTCACGTGAAATCAGCAACCCGCCGCATATAAGATACTGCGTTACTAGCTTCAGGACCATACTTTCCCCCTACACCCCTAGCCCAACTTGCTCTTTTGCGCCTCTGGTTCCTATGTCAGGGCCATAACTTGGCAAATCCCTCCTTCTTGCTCTTCACCGATACATCTGGTTGGCTATATCTCACCATTCTCCCTCTTAATCGCGGCATCCGACAGTTTTGGCACCTTTGGTTCCCTTTTTTTTCTGGGCGTCTTCACTCTACCCTTCCAAGTGCAACGGGTGCTCTTCAAGTGGTGGACGTGAGCATTCCCTGCCCATCGGCCGGGCGTTGGTCCTCAGGAGTTAATTAATGAGACGGTTTCAAGGGTATGGGGAATCATCTTGACACTGATGCACTTTGCTTTCCATTTGGTTATGGTGTGTCCACTAACCCTACTATATGCTGCTATTTAGTGAATGCTTGTTGGACATATTTTCTTACTTTGACACTTCCTCTAACTTTCTAAACAACACTAGTAGCTTTTCAGCTAAATATTTGTTGCATTATCGTCATGAATTTTCATGAATTTTTTTTACACTTTTTTCACATGTCATCAGCACTGGAATTACATTAATAAAACAACAACACACATTTGTCACATGCACGTGCACAAACGTCCCTAAATTATTAAAGAAACTTCCCTACATACATCTACCAACCAACGCAAGCAACAAATAAGCAACAAGCAAGCAACAAGCAAGCAACAAGCAAGCAACAAGCAAGCAACAAGCAAGCAACAAGCAAGCAACAAGCAAGCAACAAGCAAGCAACAAGCAAGCAACAAGCAAGCAACAAGCAAGCAACAAGCAAGCAACAAGCAAGCAACAAGCAAGCAACAAGCAAGCAACAAGCAAGCAACAAGCAAGCAACAAGCAAGCAACAAGCAAGCAACAAGCAAGCAACAAGCAAGCAACAAGCAAGCAACAAGTCCTTGTAGCTTACAACCAAAGCATAGCACTGAAGATGCTAAGACGTTGCCCTCGCATCCAAGGACAAAAGACTTAGTCCTAACCTTACCGTTAATTCTTGCTAGACATATACATGCAAGTATCTGCACTCCAGTGTGAATGCCCTCCACGCCCTACTAGGGTATGAGGAGCGGGTATCAGGCACACCCATTAGACTGTAGCCCAAGACGCCTTGCTTAGCCACACCCCCACGGGTACTCAGCAGTAATTAACATTAAGCAATAAGTGTAAACTTGACTTAGTTATAGCAACACTAAGGGTCGGTAAATCTTGTGCCAGCCACCGCGGTCACACAAGAGACCCAAATTAACAGTAACGCGGCGTAAAGAGTGGCACCACGTTATCCTAGCAACTAAGATCGAAATGCAGCTGAGCTGTCATAAGCCTAGGATGCACTTAAGACCACCCTTAAGACGATCTTAGCCCTCAGGACCAATTGAACTCCACGAAAGCTAGGGTACAAACTGGGATTAGATACCCCACTATGCCTAGCCCTAAATCTTGATACTTTTTTCACTAAAGTATCCGCCTGAGAACTACGAGCACAAACGCTTAAAACTCTAAGGACTTGGCGGTGCCTTAAACCCACCTAGAGGAGCCTGTTCTATAACCGATAACCCACGATACACCCAACCACCTCTTGCTAAAGCACCCTACATACCGCCGTCGCCAGTCCACCTTCCTTGAGAGTATAACAGTGGGCATAATAGCCTCAACCTCGCTAACAAGACAGGTCAAGGTATAGCTTATGGGGTGGAAGAAATGGGCTACATTTTCTAACATAGAAAACTTTTCACGGAAGTGGGTGTGAAATCGCCCACAGAAGGCGGATTTAGCAGTAAAGAGAGATAATAGAGCTCTCTTTAAGTCGGCTCTGGGGCACGTACATACCGCCCGTCACCCTCCTCACAAGCTACAAGCCTTTATAACTAATACCCAAATTAGCTGAAGATGAGGTAAGTCGTAACAAGGTAAGTGTACCGGAAGGTGCACTTAGCATACCGAGACGTAGCTACAATACAAAGCATTCAGCTTACACCTGAAAGATATCTGTTACTACTCAGATCGTTTCGAAGCCCCACTCTAGCCCAATCATCCCAAAATATAACCTGTTAAAAACTCACTCTACCTCCAAACTAAAGCATTTTTTCAACTTAGTATAGGTGATAGAAAAGACCCCATAATGGCGCGATAGAGACTTTGTACCGTAAGGGAAAGATGAAATAAAAATGAAAACCCAAGCAATAAACAGCAAAGATGAACCCTTGTACCTTTTGCATCATGGTTTAGCAAGAACAACCAAGCAAAACGAATTTAAGCTTGCCCTCCCGAAACCTAAGCGAGCTACTTACAAGCAGCTATATCTTGAGCGAACCCGTCTCTGTTGCAAAAGAGTGGGACGACTTGTTAGTAGAGGTGAAAAGCCAATCGAGCTAGGTGATAGCTGGTTGCCTGTGAGACGAATCTAAGTTCTCCCTTAATCACTCTCCAACGGATACACACCCAAGCCTGCATGTAGTGGATTAAGAGTAATTTAAAGGGGGTACAGCCCCTTTAAAAAAGAACACAATCTCTTCTAGCGGATAATTACCACTAACCCCAATTCCATTTGTGGGCCTTCAAGCAGCCACCAACAAAGAGTGCGTCAAAGCTCTACATTTAAAGATCCAAGAACAATATGACTCCCTTACTCCTAACAGGCTAACCTATAATAATAGGAGAATCAATGCTAAAATAAGTAACTAGGGGCTTACCCTCTTAAGCGCAAGCTTACATACCTACATTATTAACAGATCCTCACTAATACTCCTACTCCAACAAGACTAAGTATTAACAGCATCCGTTAACCCGACTCAGGAGCGCCCACTAGAAAGATTAAAATCTGTAAAAGGAACTAGGCAACTCAGGGCCCGACTGTTTACCAAAAACATAGCCTTCAGCCCATCCAAGTATTGAAGGTGATGCCTGCCCAGTGACACTGTTTAACGGCCGCGGTATCCTAACCGTGCGAAGGTAGCGCAATCAATTGTCTCATAAATCGAGACTTGTATGAATGGCTAAACGAGGTCCTAACTGTCTCTTACAGATAATCAGTGAAATTGATCTTCCTGTGCAAAAGCAGGAATATACGCATAAGACGAGAAGACCCTGTGGAACTTAAAAATCAGCGGCCACCACACAACAACACCAAACCTACTAGGTCCACTACTAACAAAACATTGGCCCGCATTTTTTGGTTGGGGCGACCTTGGAGAAAAACAAATCCTCCAAAAACAAGACCACCTATCTTAACCAAGAGCAACCCCTCAACGTACTAATAGTAACCAGACCCAATACAATTGATCAATGGACCAAGCTACCCCAGGGATAACAGCGCAATCTCCTTCAAGAGCCCGTATCGACAAGGAGGTTTACGACCTCGATGTTGGATCAGGACACCCTAATGGTGCAGCCGCTATTAAGGGTTCGTTTGTTCAACGATTAACAGTCCTACGTGATCTGAGTTCAGACCGGAGCAATCCAGGTCGGTTTCTATCTATGACTAACTTTCCCTAGTACGAAAGGACCGGGAAGGTGAGGCCAATACTACAAGCACGCCTCCCCCCTAAGTAATGCACTCAACTAAATTACCAAGAGGACCCCACAACAACCCATAAATCCTAGAAAAGGACTGCTAGTGTGGCAGAGCTTGGTTAAATGCAAAAGGCTTAAACCCTTTACTCAGAGGTTCAAATCCTCTCTCTAGCCCCTTCACCTCCAATGACCGGACCCTCCGCTCTAATATACCTCACCATATCACTATCCTACGCTATCCCAATTTTAGTTGCCGTTGCCTTCCTAACCTTAGTTGAACGAAAAGTCCTAAGTTATATACAAGCCCGAAAGGGACCCAACATTGTTGGCCCATTTGGCCTACTGCAACCTGTAGCAGATGGAGTAAAACTCTTTATCAAAGAACCGATTCGCCCTTCCACCTCCTCTCCACTTCTCTTCCTCATAACACCAATACTAGCTCTACTCTTAGCACTTACAATCTGAATCCCCCTTCCCCTCCCGTTCTCTCTTGCCGACCTAAATCTAGGCCTACTATTCCTTCTCGCCATATCAAGCCTAGCAGTATACTCAATCCTGTGATCAGGATGAGCCTCAAACTCAAAGTACGCCTTAATCGGGGCCCTACGAGCAGTAGCACAAACCATTTCCTACGAAGTAACACTAGCTATCATCCTCCTGTCTGTAATTATATTAAGCGGGAATTACACCTTGAACACCCTCGCTACTACCCAAGAACCACTATACCTCATTTTTTCCTCCTGACCTCTCGCAATAATATGATATATCTCTACTCTTGCCGAAACAAACCGTGCTCCATTTGACCTCACAGAGGGAGAATCTGAACTAGTCTCAGGATTCAACGTAGAATATGCTGCAGGACCATTCGCCCTATTCTTTCTAGCTGAGTATGCAAACATCATACTAATAAACACATTAACCACCATCCTATTCCTAAGTCCAAGCTCACTCAACCTACCTCCAGAAGTATTTCCAGTGGTCCTAGCTACAAAAGTTTTACTCCTCTCCTCGGGCTTCTTATGAGTCCGCGCCTCCTACCCACGATTCCGCTACGATCAGCTCATGCACCTACTCTGAAAAAACTTTCTACCCCTAACATTAGCATTATGCCTCTGACACACTAGCATACCAATCTGCTACGCAGGCCTGCCTCCTTACCTAAGGAAATGTGCCTGAACGTTAAAGGGTCACTATGATAAAGTGAACACAGAGGTATACCAGTCCTCTCATTTCCTAAGAAGCCCTTAGAAAAGCAGGAGTCGAACCTACACAAAAGAGATCAAAACTCTTCATACTTCCATTATATTATTTCCTAGTAAGGTCAGCTAACAAAGCTATCGGGCCCATACCCCGAAAATGATGGTTTAACTCCTTCCCCTACTAATGAACCCCCATGCAAAACTAATATCCTCTCTAAGCCTAATGCTAGGAACCACCATCACCATCTCAAGCAGCCACTGAATAATAGCATGAACTGGATTAGAAATTAACACCCTCGCCATCATTCCCCTAATTTCGAAATCCCATCACCCACGAGCTGTTGAAGCAGCAATCAAATACTTTCTAGTCCAAGCAGCTGCCTCAGCATTAGTCCTCTTTTCGAGCATAACCAATGCTTGATTTACAGGCCAATGAGATATCACTCAACTAAATCACCCAACATCATCCCTCCTACTAACCACAGCAATTGCAATAAAACTAGGACTGGTACCATTCCATTTCTGATTCCCCGAAGTCCTTCAAGGTTCATCTCTAACTACAGCCCTTCTACTATCGACAGTAATAAAATTCCCACCAATCACTATTCTCTTCCTAACATCTCACTCCCTCAACCCAACACTATTAGTCACCATGGCTATTACCTCAACCGCCTTAGGGGGTTGAATAGGTCTAAACCAAACACAAACCCGAAAAATTCTAGCCTTCTCATCAATTTCTCACCTTGGTTGAATGGCTATCATCATCATCTACAACCCCAAACTTACACTGCTAACTTTCTACCTGTACTCCCTAATAACTACCACCGTATTCCTTACCCTCAATGTAACAAAAACCCTGAACCTACCAACATTAATAACCTCTTGAACAAAAACCCCCATACTAAACGCAACCCTCATGCTCACTCTACTCTCCCTAGCAGGCCTCCCCCCACTAACCGGTTTCTTACCCAAATGGCTTATCATTCAAGAACTTACCAAACAAGAAATAACCACAGCAGCCACAATCATCACTATACTTTCACTACTAGGACTATTCTTCTACCTCCGCCTCGCATACTACTCAACAATCACACTTCCCCCCAACACCACAAACCACATAAAACAATGGCACATTGATAAACCAACAATTACTCCAATTGCCGTACTTACCTCACTGTCTATCTCACTCTTACCTCTCTCCCCCATAATCCTTACCATGATCTAAGAAACTTAGGATAACACAAACCGAAGGCCTTCAAAGCCTTAAATAAGAGCTAAACCCTCTTAGTTTCTGCTAAGACCCGTAGGGTACTAACCTACATCTCCTGAATGCAACCCAGACGCTTTAATTAAGCTAGGGCCTTACCTAGACGGGTGGGCCTCGATCCCACAAAATTCTAGTTAACAGCTAGATGCCCAAACCCACAGGCCTCCATCTACCAGACTCTGGTACACGATTAGTATACATCAATGAGCTTGCAACTCAACATGAATTTCACTACAGAGTCGATAAGAAGAGGAATCAAACCTCTGTAAAAAGGACTACAGCCTAACGCCTCAACACTCGGCCATCTTACCTGTGACCTTCATTAACCGATGATTATTCTCCACCAACCACAAAGACATTGGCACACTGTACCTAATTTTCGGCGCATGAGCTGGCATAGTTGGAACCGCACTCAGTCTACTTATCCGTGCAGAACTAGGCCAACCAGGAACACTCCTAGGAGACGACCAAATCTATAACGTAATCGTCACAGCCCATGCCTTCGTAATAATCTTCTTCATAGTAATACCAATCATAATTGGCGGATTTGGCAACTGACTAGTGCCACTTATAATTGGTGCGCCCGACATAGCATTCCCACGTATAAACAACATAAGTTTCTGATTACTACCCCCCTCATTCCTGCTTCTTCTAGCCTCTTCTACAGTAGAAGCAGGAGCAGGCACAGGATGAACTGTATATCCGCCACTCGCTGGCAACCTTGCCCATGCTGGGGCCTCAGTTGACCTGGCCATCTTCTCACTTCACCTAGCAGGTGTATCATCCATCTTAGGGGCAATCAACTTTATCACAACCGCCATCAACATAAAACCACCAGCCCTTTCACAATACCAAACACCCCTATTCGTCTGATCAGTCCTAATCACTGCCGTCCTGCTACTGCTCTCACTACCAGTCCTTGCTGCTGGCATCACTATGCTACTAACAGACCGAAATCTAAACACTACATTCTTCGACCCAGCCGGAGGAGGAGACCCTGTCTTGTACCAACATCTATTTTGATTCTTTGGCCACCCAGAAGTTTACATTCTAATCCTGCCTGGCTTTGGAATCATTTCACATGTAGTAGCATACTATGCAGGTAAAAAAGAGCCATTCGGTTACATAGGAATAGTATGAGCAATACTATCCATTGGATTCCTAGGCTTCATTGTCTGAGCTCACCACATATTTACCGTCGGAATAGACGTAGACACCCGAGCATACTTCACATCAGCTACCATAATCATTGCCATCCCAACAGGCATCAAAGTCTTTAGCTGACTGGCTACCCTACACGGAGGAACTATTAAATGAGACCCACCAATACTATGAGCCCTAGGCTTCATTTTCCTATTCACTATCGGCGGATTAACAGGAATCGTCCTCGCAAACTCCTCACTAGATATTGCCCTACATGACACATACTATGTAGTAGCACACTTCCACTATGTCTTATCAATAGGAGCTGTATTTGCCATCCTAGCTGGATTCACCCACTGATTCCCACTATTTACCGGATACACCCTACACCCCACATGAGCTAAAGCCCACTTTGGAGTTATATTCACAGGTGTGAACCTAACCTTCTTCCCCCAGCACTTCCTAGGTCTAGCAGGTATGCCCCGACGATATTCGGACTACCCAGATGCCTACACTCTATGAAACACCATGTCATCCATCGGCTCACTAATCTCAATAACAGCCGTTATCATACTAATATTTATCATCTGAGAAGCCCTTGCATCAAAACGAAAAGTCTCACAACCAGAACTAACCACCACCAACATCGAATGAATCCATGGCTGCCCACCTCCATACCACACCTTCGAAGAACCAGCCTTCGTCCAAGTACAAGAAAGGAAGGAGTCGAACCCTCACACGCTGGTTTCAAGCCAACCGCATTAAACCACTCATGCTTCTTTCTTATGAGATGTTAGTAAACTAATTACATAATCTTGTCAAGATTAAATCACAAGTGAAAACCCTGTACATCTCACGTGGCCAACCACTCACAATTCGGATTCCAAGACGCCTCATCCCCCATCATAGAAGAACTCGTAGAATTTCACGACCATGCTCTAATAGTCGCCCTAGCAATCTGTAGCCTGGTCCTCTATCTCTTAGCACTCATACTAATAGAAAAACTATCCTCAAACACCGTCGATGCTCAAGAAGTTGAACTGATCTGAACAATCCTACCAGCCATCGTCCTCATTCTACTTGCCCTACCATCCCTCCAAATTCTATACATAATAGACGAAATTGACGAACCCGACCTAACCTTAAAAGCTATCGGCCATCAATGATACTGATCATATGAATACACGGACTTCAAAGATCTAACATTCGACTCATATATAATTCCTACAACAGAACTCCCACAAGGACACTTCCGACTACTAGAAGTAGATCACCGCGTTGTTATTCCTATAGAATCCCCCATCCGCATCATTATTACTGCTGACGATGTCCTGCACTCATGAGCAGTCCCCTCATTAGGAGTAAAAACCGATGCTATTCCAGGACGACTAAACCAAACATCATTCATCACTACCCGACCAGGAGTATTCTACGGCCAATGCTCAGAAATCTGCGGAGCTAACCACAGCTATATGCCAATCGTAGTAGAATCTACTCCCCTCACACACTTCGAGAGCTGATCCTCATTACTATCATCTTAATCATTAAGAAGCTATGTAACAGCACTAGCCTTTTAAGCTAGAGAAAGAGGACACACCCACCCCTCCTTAATGATATGCCACAGCTCAACCCTGCTCCCTGATTCTTCATCATATTGACATCATGGTTAATCTTCTCCCTGATTATCCAACCTAAACTACTACACTTTACCACCACCAACCATCCTTCCAACAAGATTACAATAACCCCCAAAACCACCTCCTGAACTTGACCATGAACCTAAGCTTCTTTGACCAGTTTACAAGCCCATGCCTCCTAGGAATCCCCCTAATCCTACTCTCAATACTATTTCCCGCCCTACTACTTCCAACACCAGGCAATCGATGGATCACTAACCGCCTTTCTACACTCCAACTATGATTTCTTCACCTAATCACTAAACAACTAATAATACCACTAAACAAAGCTGGACACAAATGAGCCCTAATCTTAACATCACTAATAATACTACTACTTATAATCAACCTGCTAGGACTACTTCCATATACCTTCACCCCCACAACACAACTATCTATAAATATAGCACTAGCCTTTCCACTTTGACTGGCCACCCTCCTCACAGGCTTACGAAACCAACCCTCAATTTCTCTAGGACACCTACTACCAGAAGGAACCCCCACACTACTAATCCCCGCCCTAATCCTAATCGAAACTACTAGCCTACTCATCCGCCCACTAGCACTAGGTGTTCGCCTCACAGCAAACCTTACAGCAGGACACCTACTCATTCAACTTATCTCCACAGCCACCACAGCCCTTCTCCCTCTTATACCCACAGTATCCATCCTAACCGCATCAATCCTATTACTGCTCACAATCCTAGAAGTAGCAGTAGCCATAATCCAAGCTTACGTCTTCGTCCTCTTATTAAGCCTGTACTTACAAGAAAACATCTAATGGCCCACCAAGCACACTCCTACCATATAGTAGACCCAAGCCCCTGACCCATCTTTGGGGCAATCGCTGCCCTACTCACTACCTCAGGGTTAATCATATGATTCCACCACAACTCCTCACAACTCCTATCCCTAGGATTACTTTCCATGATTTTAGTCATGCTCCAATGATGACGAGACATCGTACGAGAAAGCACATTCCAAGGCCACCATACCCCTACAGTCCAAAAAGGCCTACGATACGGAATAATCCTCTTCATCACATCCGAAGCATTCTTCTTCCTAGGCTTCTTCTGAGCTTTCTTTCACTCCAGCTTAGTCCCCACTCCAGAACTAGGCGGACAATGACCTCCAACCGGAATCAAACCCCTCAACCCTCTAGAAGTACCACTACTAAACACAGCCATCCTCCTAGCATCAGGTGTTACCGTAACATGAGCACACCACAGCATCACAGAAAGTAATCGAAAACAAGCAATCCACGCACTAACCCTAACAATTCTGCTAGGATTCTACTTTACAGCTCTACAAGCAACAGAATACTACGAAGCACCATTCTCAATCGCTGACGGTGTGTACGGCTCAACCTTCTTCGTTGCAACAGGATTCCACGGACTCCATGTAATTATCGGGTCCTCCTTCCTATCAGTCTGCCTCTTACGATTAATCAAATTCCACTTTACATCTAACCACCACTTCGGATTCGAAGCTGCAGCCTGATACTGACACTTTGTAGACGTTATCTGATTATTCCTCTATATAACCATCTACTGATGAGGATCCTGCCTTTCTAGTATATACATTACAATTGACTTCCAATCTCTAAAATCTGGTGTAACCCCAGAGAAAGGCAATCAACATAATCACATTTATACTCACACTATCATTCATCCTAACCATCATCCTAACCTCACTAAACTTCTGGCTTGCCCAAACCAACCCAGATTCAGAAAAACTATCCCCATATGAGTGTGGCTTCGACCCCCTTGGATCTGCCCGACTCCCATTCTCAATCCGTTTCTTCCTCAGTAGCAATCCTATTCTTACTATTTGACCTAGAAATCGCACTCCTACTCCCACTCCCCTGAGCCATCCAACTTCAATCACCCACTACAACCCTAACCTGAACCTCTGTCATCATCATTCTGCTTACCCTAGGACTAGTCTACGAATGAACCCAAGGAGGTCTAGAATGAGCAGAATAAATAGAAAGTTAGTCTAACTAAGACAGTTGATTTCGACTCAACAAATCATAACCTAACCTTATGACTTTCTTTATGACACTCTCACACCTAAGCTTCTACTCGGCCTTCACCCTAAGTGGCCTAGGCCTAGCATTCCACCGAACCCACCTAATCTCTGCCCTCCTATGCTTAGAAAGCATAATGCTATCCATGTACATCGCCCTATCAATCTGACCCGTTCAAAACCAAGCACCATCCTTCGCCCTGATACCAGTACTCATACTCTCATTCTCAGCTTGCGAAGCAGGCACGGGCCTAGCAATACTAGTAGCCTCCACCCGAACCCATGGTTCCGACCACTTACACAACTTAAACCTCCTACAATGTTAAAAATTATCATTCCAACGATCATACTTCTCCCCACAGCCCTTATATCCCCCCAAAAGCTCCTATGAACAAACACTACCTCGCATAGCCTCCTAATCGCTACTCTCAGTCTACATTGGCTTCAACCAACTTACTACCCCCACAAAGACCTAACCCAATGAACCAGCATTGATCAAATCTCATCGCCCCTACTGGTCCTATCTTGTTGACTATTACCCCTTATAATTATAGCTAGCCAAAACCACCTCCAACACGAACCCCTTGCACGAAAACGAATCTTTATTGTAACACTCATCACAATCCAACCATTTATCCTTTTAGCATTTTCAGCTACAGAACTCATACTATTCTACATCTCATTCGAAGCAACCCTCATCCCCACCCTAATCTTAATTACACGGTGAGGAAATCAACCAGAACGCCTAAGCGCAGGCATCTACCTCCTATTCTACACCCTCATAAGCTCCCTCCCACTACTAATCACAATCCTACACCTACATGCCCAAACCGGCACCTTACACCTAACAATATTAAAACTAGCCCACCCAACACTTACCAACTCCTGAACAGGCATACTATCAGGCCTAGCCCTACTAATGGCATTTATAGTAAAAGCACCGCTATATGGCCTTCATCTATGACTGCCAAAAGCCCACGTAGAGGCCCCAATCGCAGGATCTATACTACTTGCCGCACTACTCCTTAAATTAGGAGGGTACGGCATCATACGACTCACACTCCTAATAGGCCCCCTCTCTAACCAACTACACTACCCGTTCCTCACTCTAGCCTTATGAGGAGCACTAATAACTAGCTCAATCTGCCTCCGCCAAACCGATTTAAAATCGCTCATTGCATACTCCTCCGTAAGCCACATAGGCCTAGTTATTGCTGCAGGCATAATCCAAACCCACTGATCATTCTCAGGAGCAATAATCCTCATAATTTCCCACGGCCTAACATCCTCAATACTATTCTGCCTGGCTAATACAAACTACGAACGTACCCACAGCCGAATCCTACTATTAACTCGAGGCCTCCAACCCCTCTTACCACTTATAGCAACCTGATGACTCCTGGCTAACCTCACAAACATAGCACTACCACCCACAACAAACCTAATAGCTGAACTAACTATCATAATCGCACTATTCAACTGATCAGCCTTCACAATCATCCTAACCGGAACAGCAACACTACTAACCGCTTCATACACCCTATTTATATTACTAACAACCCAACGAGGAACCCTCCCAACCCACATTACATCTATCCAAAGCTCAAATACACGAGAGCACCTCCTAATAATCCTTCACATCCTCCCCTTATTGCTCCTCATCCTAAAGCCAGAATTAATCTCCGGAACTCCTCTATGCAAGTATAGTTTCAACCCAAACATTAGACTGTGATTCTAAAAATAGAAGTTAAACTCTTCTTACCTGCCGAGGGGAGGTTCAACCAACAAGAACTGCTAATTCTTGTATCTGAGTCTAAAACCTCAGCCCCCTTACTTTTAAAGGATAAGAGCAATCCATTGGTCTTAGGAGCCACATATCTTGGTGCAAGTCCAAGTAAAAGTAATGGAGACAGCACTTCTCCTCAACACCTCTATACTCCTCACACTAACAATTATCCTCACCCCTACACTACTTCCACTACTATCAAAAAACTTCCAAAACTCCCCAACCATCATCACGCGCACTGTTAAAACCGCCTTTATAACAAGTCTACTACCAATAACACTCTACATGTACTCAGGCACAGAAAGTATTATCTCACACTGAGAATGAAAATTCCTTACAAACTTTAAAATTCCCATTAGTTTTAAAATAGACCAATACTCCATAATATTCTTCCCCATCGCACTATTTGTAACGTGATCTATCCTCCAATTCGCAACATGATACATAAGCTCCGAACCCCACGTCACAAAATTTTTCCTTTACCTCCTGATATTCCTAATCGCTATATTAACCCTAACCATCGCCAACAATATATTCCTATTATTCATTGGATGAGAAGGCGTCGGGATCATATCATTTCTGCTAATCGGCTGATGGCAGGGACGAGCAGAAGCCAACACAGCTGCACTTCAAGCCGTACTCTACAACCGTATCGGAGACATTGGCCTCATCCTAAGCATAGCATGACTCGCCTCAACAACAAACACCTGAGAAATACAACAAGCATTCTCCCCAACCCAAACCCCAACACTCCCCCTACTAGGCCTTATCCTCGCCGCCACAGGAAAATCAGCCCAATTCGGACTACATCCATGACTCCCAGCCGCCATAGAAGGTCCAACCCCAGTCTCCGCCTTACTCCACTCCAGCACTATAGTAGTAGCAGGAATTTTCCTACTCATCCGCACACACCCCTTACTCACCAACAACCAAACTGCCCTCACTCTATGCCTGTGCTTAGGGGCCTTATCCACCTTATTCGCCGCCACATGCGCCCTCACACAAAATGACATCAAAAAAATTATTGCCTTCTCCACATCTAGCCAGCTCGGATTAATAATAGTAACAATTGGACTAGACCTTCCACAACTAGCCTTCCTCCACATTTCAACTCACGCCTTCTTTAAAGCTATACTATTTCTCTGCTCAGGGTCAATCATCCACAGCCTCAACGGTGAACAAGACATCCGAAAAATAGGCAGCCTGCAAAAAATACTCCCAACAACTACATCCTGCCTGACTATTGGTAACCTTGCCCTAATAGGAACTCCATTCCTAGCAGGATTTTACTCAAAAGACCTCATCATCGAAAACCTAAACACCTCATACCTAAATACCTGGGCACTCCTTCTAACACTCCTTGCAACATCCTTCACTGCAACTTACAGCCTCCGCATAACCCTACTAGTTCAAACAGGATTTACCCGCGTACCCGCAATCACCCCAGTAAATGAAAACAACCCCGCTGTTACCAACCCTATCACCCGCCTTGCTCTAGGCAGCATCCTAGCTGGCCTACTCATTACATCCTACATCACACCTACAAAAACTCCTCCAATAACCATACCCACACTCACAAAAACCATAGCCATCATCATCACAGTCCTAGGCATCATCATAGCAATAGAACTCTCCAACCTAACCCACTCACTAACCCAGCCAAAACAAAACACATACTTAAACTTTTCTACCTCCCTAGGATACTTTAACCCTCTAATACACCGCACCAACTCCATAAAACTCCTAAACAGCGGACAAAAAATTGCTTCACACCTAATCGACCTGTCCTGATTCAAAAAAATAGGACCCGAAGGGCTTGCAGATCTACAACTCATAGCCTCTAAAACCTCAACTACCATTCACACAGGATTAATCAAAACCTATCTAGGATCATTTGCCCTATCCATCCTCATTATCCTATCAACACACAGACTCAAAATTAATGGCCCCCAATATCCGAAAATCCCACCCCCTACTAAAAATAATCAACAACTCCCTAATTGACCTACCCACCCCCTCAAACATCTCTGCTTGATGAAACTTTGGATCACTCCTAGGCATCTGCCTTGCAACACAAATCCTAACAGGCCTCTTACTCGCTATACACTATACCGCAGACACAACTCTGGCCTTCTCATCCGTCGCACACACATGTCGAAATGTTCAGTACGGTTGATTAATCCGCAACCTACATGCAAATGGAGCCTCATTCTTCTTCATTTGCATCTATCTCCACATCGGACGAGGACTCTACTATGGCTCCTACCTCTACAAAGAAACCTGAAACACAGGAGTCATCCTCCTACTCACCCTCATAGCAACTGCCTTTGTAGGCTATGTTTTACCATGAGGACAAATATCATTCTGGGGTGCCACAGTCATTACCAACCTATTCTCAGCTATCCCCTACATTGGCCAAACCCTTGTAGAATGAGCCTGAGGTGGCTTCTCAGTAGACAACCCCACATTAACCCGATTCTTTGCCCTCCACTTCCTCCTCCCCTTTATAATTGCAGGCCTCACTCTAATCCATCTCACCTTCCTCCACGAATCGGGCTCAAACAACCCCCTAGGCATCGTATCTAACTGCGACAAAATCCCATTCCACCCCTACTTTTCACTAAAGGATACCCTAGGATTCATCCTCATACTTCTCCCACTAATAACTCTTGCCTTATTCTCCCCCAACCTACTAGGTGACCCCGAAAACTTCACCCCAGCAAACCCATTAGTTACACCACCACACATCAAACCAGAATGATACTTCCTATTTGCATATGCTATCCTCCGCTCAATCCCCAACAAACTAGGAGGTGTCCTAGCCCTAGCCGCCTCCGTACTAATCCTATTCTTAAGCCCATTCCTCCACAAATCCAAACAACGTACAATAACCTTCCGCCCACTATCACAGCTTCTATTCTGAGCCTTAGTCGCCAACCTCCTCATCCTAACTTGAATCGGCAGCCAACCCGTAGAGCACCCCTTCATCATCATTGGACAACTAGCCTCTATCACCTACTTCACTATCCTCCTCATTCTCCTCCCCATCACCGGAGCCCTAGAAAACAAAATACTTAACTACTAAAAACACTCTAATAGTTTACAAAAAACATTGGTCTTGTAAACCAAAGAATGAAGACTCACCCTCTTCTTAGAGTTATACCCCACCCAACACCTCAGAAAAAGAGGACTCAAACCTCTATCTCCAACTCCCAAAGCTGGCATTTTCACATTAAACTATTCTCTGATCCCCTAAACAGCCCGAATCGCCCCACGCGATAATCCTCGTACAAGCTCCAACGCAACAAACAAAGTCAACAACAACCCCCACCCCGCCACCAAGAACATTCCCACCCCCTCAGCATAAAACATAGCCACCCCACTAAAATCTAACCGAACAGAAAACACTCCTCCACTATCCACAGTATCTACCCCCAACTTTCAACCCTCAACAAACCCCCCTATAACCACCCCCACAATCAGTACCAAAACAAACCCTGCACCATACCCTATAACACGTCAATCCCCCCAAGCCTCCGGGAAAAGATCCGCCGCCAAAGCTACAGAGTACACAAAGACCACCAACATCCCCCCTAAATAAACCATAAATAGCACCAACGATACAAAAGAAACCCCCAAACTCAACAACCACCCACATCCCACAACAGACGCCAAAACCAATCCAACTACCCCATAATAGGGTGAAGGATTAGATGCTACCGCTAATCCCCCCAAAACAAAACATACCCCTAAAAAGACTACAAAATAAGTCATAATCAGTTCCCGCTTGGCCTCTCTCCAAGATCTGTGGCTTGAAAAGCCACCGTTAAAAATTTTTTTAACCACGAGAAC